TCTTTACCCGGAGTAGAGCATAAACCTAAAAAGATTAACAGGGCCCATTCAGGAACAAGAAAACGACATCGTGATTTGGATTGGATCTCGATGAAACAATATATCAATTAGAAGTGAATTCGATTAGTTTAGTGACTTATTTTTTTTCTTTTCGATTCTTTTTCTATTACAAGGATATTATACGAAAAGGAGCAAAAACCTGTCTTTTTTGAAAAATCGAAGAAAAGTCCTTTCGTTAGAAGTCAGAAAGAGCCTTCTACGAATATGAAAAAAGAAAGAGGATTGGAATCTGCACATTGATTCTTTTTTTTTTGCAATTTTTTGTTGAGCCGTATGCACCAAAAGGCGCCTGTACGGTTCGTAAGGGATAAAATTTTACCCTAATCAACCGACTTTATCGAGAAAGATTACTTTTTTTAGGACAAGAGGTTGATAGCGAGATCTCGAATCAACTTATCGGTCTTATGGTATATCTCAGTATCGAGAATGATACCAAAGATCTATATTTGTTTATAAACTCTCCTGGCGGGTGGGTTATACCTGGAGTGGCTATTTATGATACAATGCAATTTGTGCGACCAGATGTACAGACAATATGCATGGGATTAGCCGCTTCAATGGGATCTTTTATCTTGGCCGGAGGAGAAATTACCAAACGTCTAGCATTCCCTCACGCTTGGCGCCAATGAGGTTTTTATTTGAGAGAAAAAATAAGACTATGCCTTCGCCATATGAATATTAAGTAATAATAGCATGGCACTTTGAATTCGATATCAAAATAAAAACTGTTTATTGTTTTTTCAAAACATTAGATTATGTATCGAGAGAGTAGTATGAGATAAAAGGTATTTCCTATTTTTTATATTGGGGATTCCAGTTCAGCGTCACAAACTTTTTTATTTTCACACCGGGGGGCTTAGTTATGTTCTGAAAGAGTTCGAAAATAAAAAAACAAGGTTATTTTTTCCTTATTTTACAAAAAGCAACTTTGGGATTGCTGAATCACAGACAAACCAAATAATAAGAATAATCTAATAATAAATATATATAAAGCAACGGAACCATCATAGTATTTTTGAACTCCTACGAAAGGAAGGGTGGTAATTTGATCATTTACCGATCTGGGTCTGATAGATCCTATTTTTTTCTTTGATGTAAGGTAAAGGTCCATTTTATTATAGAGCCGTATGCAATGCATAAAAGATGCCCGTACGGTTGTTGAATTCTGTCTTTTTATTCTTTATCTTTATTTTATCTTCATCATGCAAAATAGAGGAACCCCTCTTTTGTTATACCATCAGGGTAATGATTCATCAACCTGCTAGTTCTTTTTATGAAGCACAAACGGGAGAATTTATCCTGGAAGCGGAAGAGCTGCTCAAACTGCGTGAAACCCTCACAAGGGTTTATGTACAAAGAACGGACAAACCCTTATGGGTTGTCTCGGAAGACATGGAAAGAGATGTTTTTATGTCAGCAACAGAAGCCCAAGCTTATGGAATTGTTGATCTTGTAGCGGTGGTTGAGTGAAAATAGCTCGGATTTTTTTCGCGTAAATCCTCGATTTCAGATTTTATATTTTTGCTCAATTTACTAGAAAATGAAATAGAAGTAATTCAAAATCATCAGGTTAGGATCGATCTAAACCAGCCCATTATTTATATGATATGATTCAACATGCCAACTATTAAACAACTTATTAGAAATACAAGACAGCCAATCAGAAATGTCACAAAATCCCCCGCGCTTCGGGGATGCCCTCAGCGTCGAGGAACATGTACTAGGGTGTATGTGCGACTCGTTCAGATCATGAGCTGGGATAAAAGAAAGAAAACTTTTTCCGGTATCAATGATCAGTACCGGCGAATAGGATAGAATAGAAAAAGAAGTCCATTCAATTCAGTATCTAAAAAAAAGAGAATCTATCCATTCTATTGTGTATGAAATTTATGGTTTCCGTTGGTGCAAATCCAATCACCTCAATTTAAGATGAGAAGCAATTCTCCATTGGTAGCAAATGGTTATCCATTAAGCGGAGGAAATCTTACAGAAAACTTAGGCCCCCTCTTGCAAGAACGGACTAACAGGGTTAGCTACCCAGCCAACTTTCATAATTAAATACCGTTACTGTGTAAGTAGATCTAATCGTGAAAGACCTATTACTGGAAAATTCATGGGTAGAGCCAAAGAATGTGAACTATACAAGTTACCAATAACATTGATTAAATGAAGTAAAGGCTCCGGTGTATAGAGAAAACCTCACCGTTTAAGAAGTAACCATAGAAACGAAGGAAGCCGCTATTTCTTTATCTATTTCTATTTTTTTTTTAGTTATTCTATTTTGCTACCCAGTAAAATAAAATTTATATTATTATTTCGAAGTCAAATGTCTAGAAAAAAATAAAAATAGCGGTCGGGAAGGTTATAGTAGCCAAAGCCATTGGAATTTTTAGTTTATACATTGGAAAAAAGCTTTGTTATTAATAGACTAGGAAAGGGAAAAAGAATAACTGAAAGAAAGGAAATCTATTAGTTATTCGTCAAAGTTTCATTTATTCAATGACCAGAATTAGACGGGGATATATAGCGCGGAGACGTAGAACAAAAATGCGTTTATTTGCATCAAGCTTTCGAGGGGCTCATTCAAGACTTACTCGAACAATTACTCAACAGAAAATAAGAGCTTTGGTTTCGTCTCATCGGGATAGGGATAAGCAAAAGAGAGATTTTCGCCGTTTGTGGATCACTCGAATAAACGCAGTAATTCGTGAAATAGGGGTATCCTATAGTTATAGTAGATTAATACACGACCTGTATAAGAAACAGGTGCTTCTTAATCGTAAAATACTTGCACAAATAGCTATATCAAATAAAAATTGTCTTTATATGATTTCCAATGAGATCATAAAAAAAGTAGATTGGAAAGAATCCACCGGAATAATTTAAACGGAGTTCCCCGGAGAATGAACTCCGGGGGGGTAGAGTCAAAATGAATATGATAAAAAAGTAGTAAAAATGAAAGATTTATTCTTACCCGATTCTTTTTTTTCTTACGACACGATAATGAAATCTGCATTTTTCATATTTTTCGAACAAAACATCAATCCGCGTTTGAGTTCGGATTGGAATTTTTATTCAAGTGAAGAAAGAGTAAGCCTATTTATTTCTGGCTCGAAGACCCGCAGTTCTGGCGGTCGACTCGGTTCTTTCAAACTGTTTCTCATTATTAAGAAAAGGTAACAAAGATAAAATACGAGCTTGTTTTATAGCAATAGTAATTAATCGTTGTTGTTTCAAGGTCAATCTATTCACCCGTCTAGATAATATTTTTCCTTGTTCGCTAATAAATCGACTAATTAAACTCATGTTTCTATAATCAATTCGATCCCCCGATTGGATCGGGGGCAAACGCCTACGAAAAGATCGCTTGGATTTAAGAAAAGGTCGCTTGGGTTTATCCATGGTTTGGTTAGTTTATTCCTTATCCCGAAAATCCTATTTCGGTCGGATCTAAAATGAATTAGAATAAATAGGATTTGGTTTGTTTATATTTAATTATGTTCTATATATAATGTAATTTTTCCCTTCCAAGGAAGGGTTACACACATGTGCTCGATTTGATCTATTTCTTTATCTCCCCATGAATCGTATGTTTGTAACAATATGGACAGAATTTTCTCAATTCCAATCGATTAGGCGTGTTGTGCCGATTCTTTTCAGTAATATATCTGGAAATACCCGTTGATACCTTATTAACACCGTTTCGAACACAACTGGTACATTCCAAAATAACCGTTATTCGGACATCTTTCCCCTTGGCCATGAACCCCCCTTTGGATTTTTGATTTACTCAACTCTTCTATTTTCGATCCGAAACGAAGAAGAAGAAAGGAAGGAAAAAATAGAAGTTACTAACTTGAAATCCAATTATGAAAAATTTCGCTGCAATCAATATCAATATACTAAATAAAATATAATGATTTCTAAACTCTATTTCAAATCACAGTATTTCATTTCCATTTATTGTATAAGAGTCTTGTCCTAGATCTAGCCCCCACCTTGTTTATTCTACCTCCATCCCTATTTAATTTTTGAATTTAATTCAAACTTAAACCCAAGTCTCGAAGCTGTTGAATCCACCCTTTCTTTTTTTCTCTTTACTCCCTCTTATTCTAAAAGGAAAAAGAGAAAAAAGGGGGCGAAGGATTAGGCACAAATATTTAATTGTATCTCGAAGCTTCGTTATTTGGTACCGTGTCAATAACTAGAATCAAAAAAAGGGGAATGTCAACGCATCTGGGAAAAAACGATTAATCTCTATCAATAGACCTGCTAAAGACCCGAACCATAGAGTACTTAATACCGGTGCCACGGAAAGATATGTTTTTAGATCTCGCATTGAAAAATCTCCTTCCTTCTTTTATTGTAATAAATTTTATTGTAATATAAAATGGTAATACATATATGATCAGATGCATATGCAGTTAAGAACCTTGTACACGGAATCCCTAATTCAAATTGAAATGTACAACTATCCGGTGCATTTTTTTCTTAAAACATAAAAAAACGTCCCTTCTTCCCGAGCATTCCCGAAAACTACTCATTTCTTTTTACGACAGGTTCCGTTCCGTATTTCATATACGTATATAAGTATTTTACTATTATTATATGTTAAATGGCACCAAAAAGACGAAATGCCATATAAATTGTATATATCAATGGAGGAAATAACGATGTGGAAAACAAGACAGGAATTCTCTACAATGACACTGTAGACCAATTGAAGGGATGTAGCGCAGCTTGGTAGCGCGTTTGTTTTGGGTACAAAATGTCACAGGTTCAAATCCTGTCATCCCTACTTATTACTTCTCCATTGAGCAGTAACGAGGGATTAATTGAGATCGATTCAAATTGAACATATATAATCGTTCATTCAAAGATGTATTGGGGTTAAAAAAAGTGTCTTTACAGTCTTCTCTTTTCTGATAAGAAAGCGCTCT